TAACTCTAAGAGCTAGCGATCTCGATGAAACTCAAAAATACAAGCAGTTGTGGGTTCAATGCGAAAATTGTTATGGATTAAATTATAAGAAACTTTTGAAATCACAAATTCATATTTGTGAACAATGTGGATATCATTTGAAAATGAGTAGTTCAGAAAGAATCGAAGTTTTGATCGACCCCGGTACTTGGGATCCTATGGATGAAGACATGGTCTCCGGGGATCCCATTGGATTTCATTCGGAGGAGGAGACTTATAAAGATCGTATTGATTTTTATCAAAGAAACATAGGATTAACCGAGGCTGTTCAAACAGGCGTAGGTCAACTAAATGGTATTCCCGTAGCAATTGGGGTTATGGATTTTAAATTTATGGGGGGTAGTATGGGCTCCGTAGTCGGGGAGAAAATAACCCGTTTGATTGAGTACGCTACCAATCAATTTATACCTCTTATTATAGTGTGCGCTTCGGGGGGGGCGCGCATGCAAGAAGGAAGTTTGAGCTTGATGCAAATGGCTAAAATCTCGTCTGCCTTATATGATTACCAATCAAATAAAAAGTTATTGTATGTATCAATCCTTACATCTCCGACTACCGGCGGGGTAACAGCTAGTTTTGGTATGTTGGGAGATATTATTATTGCAGAACCAAATTCCTACATTGCATTTGCGGGTAAAAGAGTAATTGAACAAACATTGAATAAAACGATACCCGAAGGTTCACAAGCTTCTGAATATTTATTCCAGAAGGGCTTATTTGACCTAATCGTACCACGTAATCTTTTAAAAAGTGTTCTGAGTGAGTTATTTAAGCTCCACGCCTTCTTTCCCTTGAATTTCAATTCAATGCACTAGGTTCAATTATTTGTAGCAAACAAGTAGTTTGCTTATCGGAATCAAAGTAACTAAGAATGAAGTTTTCTTTGGTGACCTAAGATCTAATTTTAAAAAGAATAAAAAGTGGTGGATAACTCTTTTTTACCTGGATTCCTGATTACTAATTAAGAAGTCTCTATCAACAAGATAAAAACACGAGTTCTTCCTTTCGTGAAATTAGGCAAATAAAAAGAATTTTTTCTTAGGTATAGAATCAAATTCCAATATAGAAAAAAATAGATGTATGGTTTTGTATCTTTCTTCATCCCCCGAAAATCCTATTTTCACTAAAAATCCCGGTTGTGCCGCATTCTAATGAATCTTTCAATAATTTGTAAGAAACTCCTATTAATATTAAATTCGAAGACAATAACAAAACACAAAGAAATGAAGAAAAATAATCAAATGGATTATCATATGTATCTTTCATGTAGATAGACGAATAAGTCCATTTTTTGCGTTCTACATTCCTTGGACTTATTCTATATACTCAATTAGATACTTATATCTGTAATAAGAATTTTCAAATTGAATGAATTCATAATAACTACGAATTCATACTAATTACAATTATTAATTATAATTAGTATAAATAATAAATATGATATTAAAAACAATAAGAACAGGTACAAATAGTAAATCGAGGTACCCATTTTATGACAACTTTCCAATTTCCCTCTATTTTTGTGCCTTTAGTAGGCCTAGTATTTCCGGCAATTGCAATGGCTTCTTTATTTCTTCATGTTCAAAAAAACAAGATTGTTTAGATCTGAGGGGACCCAATCTCATCCGTTTTTTTGAAACTTAGACTTGTAGCATAACCCATATATTTATTTCGGGAAATTAAATAAGGTAGAACATGTGATTTCTGACGAACATAAAGGAAAAAGCTCTTATGCCTGCAGAAAATGATCTATGGGTAACTGAATTCCAGCTAGTTTGAAATAGATCAGGACTGCTGGATACCCAAAATGTAAAGTTGGCGGATCTATATGTATATCTGTATATTGGGATCATAGGAAGGGTGTGTTATTATTTTAGATCTAACCAATTTGAGGAATTACTCCTAAAGGTTCCCATCAAACTAGTGCTAGTTCACATTAAACTAGTGCTAGTTGATGAAAGTTCATTCGGAAACAAAAAAGTAAAGTCAAAACCATTTTCGGTATTCTCTCAATTCCAATAAAATGCAATCGGATCAAGTATGAGTTGGCGATCAGAACATATATGGATAGAACTTATAACGGGGTCTCGAAAACTAAGTAATTTTTGCTGGGCGCTTATCGTTTTTTTAGGTTCATTAGGATTCTTATTGGTTGGAACTTCCAGTTATCCTGGTATAAATTTGATATCTTTTGTTCCGTCTCAGCAAATCCTTTTTTTTCCACAAGGGATCGTCATGTCTTTCTACGGGATCGCAGGTCTCTTTATTAGTTCCTACTTGTGGTGCACAATTTCCTGGAATGTAGGTAGTGGTTATGATCAATTCGATAGAAAGGAAGGAATGGTGTGTATTTTTCGGTGGGGATTTCCTGGAAAAAATCGTCGCATATTCCTCCGATTCCGTATAAAAGATATTCAATCCGTTAGAATAGAAGTTAAAGAGGGTATTTATGCTCGCCGTATCCTTTATATGGACATCAGAGGCCGGGGGGCTATTCCGTTGACCCGTACTGATGAGAATTTGACTCCACGAGAAATTGAACAAAAAGCCGCGGAATTGGCCTATTTCTTGCGCGTACCAATTGAAGTCTTTTGAGAAAGGGATTGGGCTGAAGAATGAATGCTTTCTCCGCAGGAGGGAAAAATACAAGAATCTTGTTTTTTCTATAACTAAGTGATACTTTAGATGCAGATAAATCATATCTTGTAAATTCTTTTCTTTTTGTCAATCGATTTTTTGATCATCACAACATCTTTCTCTCAATTATTCTATTCTTGACTATGGAAACTCCTTTGAATTTTTTTGAAATATTTGATATTTTGATAGAAAAAGAGTTCTTTACGTCTCCAAATCTCAACAATATTCATTCCTTAAAGGACTTCTTTTGTTCATTGATCGAAAGGAGACACGTGTTTTGTTTGGAATTTGATGAATTGAGATATCTGGAAACACAATTTTGTATTATTTCTTCAGTCGAATTCCAAGTGGAGTCTTAGTCTATTTCTGTATTCTTTCTAGATTCAAACAAAATCACAAAGAAAATAGATTCATAGGTTTGATACCTTGTCTAGAACTCATGTTTGGTTTGAAAGAAATATTGGATCACATAGAGTCGACAAATGGAGTGGGTTAATTAAAAATTCACAGGTTAAAAATGGCAAAAAAGAAAGCATTCACTCCTCTTTTGTATCTTGCATCTATAGTATTTCTGCCCTGGTGGATTTCTCTCTCATTTACTAAAAGTATGGAATCTTGGGTTACTAGTTGGTCGAATACGGGTCAATCCGAAAATTTTTTGAATGATATGCAAGAAAAAACTTTTCTAGAAAAGTTCATAGAATTAGAGGAAATCCTCTTCTTGGAAGAAATGATCAAGGAATACTCGGAGACACATCTACAAAAGCTTCCTATAGAAATCCACAAAGAAACGATCCAATTAATCAAGATACACAATGAGGATCGTATCCATACGATTTTGCACTTCTCAACAAATATAATCTGTTTTGTTATTCTAACCGGTTATTCTATTTTAGGTAATCAAGAACTTGTTATTCTTAACTCTTGGGCTCAAGAATTCCTATATAACTTAAGTGATACAGTCAAAGCTTTTTTGATTCTTTTATTAACCGATTTATGTATCGGATTTCATTCACCCCATGGTTGGGAACTAATGATTGGTTCTGTCTACAAAGATTTTGGATTTGGTCATAACGATCAAATTATATCTGGTCTTGTTTCCACTTTTCCAGTTATTCTCGATACTATTTTTAAATATTGGATTTTTCATTATTTAAATCGTGTATCTCCGTCACTTGTAGTTATTTATCATTCAATGAATGATTGATAAAAGATCCGCCGATATTAATCCAATTAGAATGTTTCTTGCTTTGTAGCTCTACAGAAGTATTAAAAACAGGCGATTTTCATACTATTTTCATAGTATACTTATACTATAGTATTCTAGTAAAATGATTCCAATAAATAGCAGAATCGTGGACAGGGAACTATACTAGAGACCTGCCAAATTTATTGTAGAAATTTTCGGATCAATGATTAGACCATGCAAACTAGAAAGACTTTTTCTTGGATAAAGGAACATATTACTCGATCTATTTCCGTATCACTCATGATATATATCATAACTCGGACATCCATTTCAAGTGCATATCCCATTTTTGCGCAGCAGGGTTATGAAAATCCACGAGAAGCGACTGGGCGTATTGTCTGTGCCAACTGCCATTTAGCTAATAAGCCCGTGGATATTGAGGTTCCACAGGCGGTACTCCCTGATACTGTATTTGAAGCAGTTGTTCGAATTCCTTATGATAAGCAAGTGAAACAAGTTCTTGCTAATGGTAAGAAAGGGGGTTTGAATGTGGGGGCTGTTCTTATTTTACCGGAGGGGTTTGAATTAGCTCCTCCCGATCGTATTTCTCCCGAGATGAAAGAAAAGATAGGCAATTTGTCTTTTCAGAGCTATCGCCCTAATAAACAAAATATTCTTGTGATAGGGCCTGTACCCGGTCAGAAATATAGTGAAATCACCTTTCCTATTCTTTCCCCCGACCCCGCTACTAAGAAAGATGTTCACTTCTTAAAATATCCTATATACGTAGGGGGGAATAGGGGAAGGGGACAGATTTATCCCGACGGAAGCAAGAGTAACAATACAGTTTATAATGCTACAGGGTCGGGCATAGTAAGTAAAATCATACGAAAAGAAAAAGGGGGGTATGAAATAACCATAACAGATCCGTCGGATGGACGTGAAGTGGTTGATATTATCCCTCCGGGACCAGAAGTTCTTGTTTCAGAGGGTGAATCCATAAAATTGGATCAACCATTAACGAGTAATCCTAATGTGGGTGGATTTGGTCAGGGAGATGCAGAAATAGTACTTCAAGATCCATTACGTGTCCAAGGTCTTTTGGTCTTCTTGGCATCTGTTATTTTGGCCCAAA